AGATGGACTCTTTTCGCGAGCCTGACCAATTAAATTAATTCAATTGATAATTGAATTACTAACAAAAAAAAAATTTAACAAAATTTGAATTATTAGTTGAATTCCGCGGAAGATACAGTTTTTTTGTTTGTCTTTTTTTTGTTCCTAGTAATATTTTATGTTTATGTGATTTTTCTATATTCATATTTTTATGAAGTTTATGAAGGGAATACAAATTAGAAAACAAAATCAATAGATAATTAATAATAACGAACAATTGGTTTTGAACACTAAATGTCTTTGACATCCAACTATAAAAATGAATAACCTATTCTAATTTTTTAATGGCAGTTCCAAAAAAACGCACTTCTATATCAAAAAAAAAGATTCGTAAAAATATTTGGAAAAGGAAAGGATATTGGGCAGCATTGAAAGCTTTTTCATTAGGGAAATCTCTTTCTACGAGAAATTCAAAAAGTTTTTTTTATACACCAAATAAATAATCAAAGATTGGAAAGATCTGAATGGGTCTGATTTTAAAAATAGTCTATTCGAATTTGTTTATAATTTTTCATTTTTATAATTTATTTATACATATACGTTATATATTTTATAATTAGTTATATATTTTCTAATTCTCTATTTTATAAATTCTAAGATACGTTAGAAAAACAATTGTAAAAAAAAATGAATATTTAAATAAAATACTAAAAAAAAATAGAAAAAATAGAAGAATAAAATATTATATAAAATAATATATAATATAATGAATATAGAAATAATGTATAAATAATGAATGTTTAAATAAAAGGAATGAATTAGATTCTCTAATGTTTTGACCTAATGTAATGACAATATTAAATTGAATTTGTTTTGCTTTTTTTTATAGTAGAATAAATTTTTTTGTATACTAAATTAGAATTCTAAAATGTAAATATAGTACTTTTTTTGTATTTGAAAAAGAATAAACACAAGCACACGATTTCACCTTTCTTTTTAGTATGTTTTATTATTTTTAGGATGGGGATTCCTATTTTCCCCATCAATTCAATAATTCAAAAATAGAATTTTTTTTTTTTTTCATTTTTCATTATAAAAACATTATAAAAATAAAAGATTTTTTTTTTGAAATACAGTTCAATTCTGATAGAAATTGATCAATTATGATAGAAATTGAAATTTTTATATTTTTATTATTTGCCCATTTTGGCTCAATACTTAACCATATTTAATTGGTTTGTTAAATTTTAATAAAAATTGGTTACACAAATACACAACTAAACCCCTGACAATTAATCAAAAACTATGACAATAATTACATAAATCTCGTGTGTATATCACTAAATTTGTAATACAGAAAAATCCTATTTTTTTTCTCCATAAAAAAATGCATTTTTTTATTAGATTCATTAGATTCATAAAAAAAAATCATCTAAATGAGAAATGAATTATTAAATTCAAAATGTAAATGAGAAAAAACATTTTCTTTTGAGTTCGATTCATGAATTGAAGTCATAACTATCACGTTACAACAGTTACATTTTAGTCGAGCCTAAACTAATAAATCATTAAAACCCGATTGTATTTGTTAAAGGATTGGTAAGTTAAATAAAATCGGCACGCTTATTCCTTAGAATTCTAAATTCTAATAAAATTAGAAATCTAAGTACAAAAATAAAGTAAAGATTATTGAAAATGTTACGTTAAAATCCTAAAATTTTGAACCAAGTTTTTATTCATCAATTTGAATGTTTCCTAAAAAAATATTGCATTGAATTGACTACTTCAATCTCGACAATTGAATAAAAAAAAGTTATTATGATTTCAAGCAAGCCGCTATGGTGAAATCGGTAGACACGCTGCTCTTAGGAAGCAGTGCTAGAGCATCTCGGTTCGAGTCCGAGTGGCGGCATGCCATCTTCTAATCTAAATGAATAAGTCCTATAAAATCGAAAATAAAAGTTCTATAATGAATTCAATTCTTTATAGAACTTTATTATAATTAATTAAATACTTTATTATAATTAATTTTATTATATATTATTATATATTATAATTATATTATTATATATTATAATTAATTAAGTAATAAGTAAGGCTCCTTCCCTTTTTTAATTAAAAAAAAAATTTATGATATTTTCAACTTTAGAGCATATCTTAGCTCATATATCCTTTTCAGTCGTTTCAATTGTAATTACAATTCATTTAATAACCTTATTAATCGATGAAATCGTAGGACTATATGATTCGTCCGAAAAAGGCATGATAGTGACTTTTTTTTGTATAACAGGATTATTAGTTACTCGTTGGATTTATTTGGGACATTTACCATTAAGTAATTTATATGAATCATTAATCTTTCTTTCCTGGAGTTTCTCCATAATTCAGATGGTTCCGTATTTTAAAAAACATAAAAACGATTTTACTTTCAATTTAAACGCAATAACCGCGCCAAGTGCTATTTTTACCCAAGGTTTTGCTACTTCGGGTCTTTTAACTGAAATGCATCAATCCGAAATATTAGTACCTGCTCTCCAATCTCATTGGTTAATGATGCACGTAAGTATGATGGTATTGGGCTATGCGGCTCTTTTATGCGGATCATTATTATCACTAGCCCTTCTAGTCATTACATTTCGAAAATTCATAAGGATTTTGAATATTCAATACATTAGCGACAAAAACAATGTTTTACCAAACACTTCTTGTCTTTCTTCTCGGAATTATTACAGGTTTCAATTCATTCAACAATTGGATCTTTGGAGTTATCGTATTATTAGTCTAGGGTTTATCTTTTTAACCATAGGTATTCTTTCGGGAGCAGTATGGGCTAATGAAGCATGGGGCTCATATTGGAATTGGGATCCAAAGGAAACTTGGGCGTTTATTACTTGGATCCTATTTGCAATTTATTTACATACTCGAACAAATAAAAATTTGGAAAGTGTAAATTCCGCAATTGTAGCTTCGATAGGTTTTCTTATAATTTGGATATGTTATTTTGGGATTAATTTATTAGGAATAGGGTTACATAGTTATGGTTCATTTACATCTTGAACATCTTGAAAAAAGTACTTGACAAATACAAAACAAAGATAGTACAGCATAAGTGTCTATATAAAAAAACTTCACGTACACCATCAAAAACCCTTGGAATTACTTCATTTCCATTCCTTGACAAAGGGTTTTCGATGGCTTACATACTTACATATTTGTTTGAAATAGAATTCCAATTTCTTTTGTTTTTTACTTAAATTTAAGAGAAGAAAAAAGACTTATTTTTTCATTGTACAACAAACGATTTTAAAAATCAAATCATAGGATTTATTTTTTTGATTTTTTAGTTGACTCATAAAAACTATCGATAAAAATAATTAGCTAAAATAGCTTCGACTTTGTCAACTGATAGTGAGAAAACGAAATCTGGATAAATACCAATAGCTATTACAGGGAAAAGGATAGAGATCGAAACAAATAACTCTCGCGGTCCAGAATCAACAAAATAAGAGTTTGGAGCATTAAAAGTTAAAAACTTGTATCCATAGAACATCTGGCGTAACATAGATAATGAATAAATAGGAGTTAATATCATACCAATTGCCATTACAAAAGTAATTAGTATTTTTGTCATTAAAAGATATTTTTGGCTAGTAAGTACTCCAAAAAATACTATCAATTCTGCAACAAAACCGCTCATGCCCGGTAATGCAAGAGAAGCCATTGATAAAATACTGAAAGTTGCGAATATTTTTGGAATTGTGATAGCCATTCCGCCCATTTTGTCGAGATAAACAAGACGTATTCTATCATAACTCGTTCCTGCCAAGAAAAAAAGCGCAGCACCAATAAATCCATGAGAGATTATTTGTAAAATGACTCCATTGAGTCCTGTATCGCTTAGAGAACCAAGTCCTATAATTATGAAACCCATATGAGATACGGAGGAGTAAGCTATTCTTTTTTTTAAATTACGTTGCCCGGGAGATGTTGAAGCTGCATAGATTATTTGAATTGTGCCTATTATCATCAACCAGGGAGAAAATATAGAATGAGCGTGAGGAAATAATTCCATATTGATCCGAACCAACCCATACGCTCCCATTTTTAATAAGATTCCAGCTAGAAGCATACAAGTACTGTAATGTGCCTCTCCATGAGTGTCTGGTAACCATGTATGTAAGGGTATAATCGGCAATTTGACAGCAAAAGCAATAAAAAATCCAAGATAAAATAGTATTTCCATTGCTACAGGATATGATTGATTGGCTGATGTTTCAAAATTTAATGTTGGTTCATTAGAACCATATAAACAAATACCCAAAATTCCTATTAATAAAAAAGCAGAACTTCCTGCAGTGTACAAAATAAATTTTGTAGCTGAATACAAACGTTTCTTTCCCCCCCACATGGATAGAAGTAGATAAACTGGAATTAATTCTAATTCCCACATGATGAAAAAAAGTAAAAGGTCTTGAGAAGAAAATGGTCCTATTTGACCGCTATACATTGCTAACATCAGGAAATGGAATAATCGGGAATCTCGAGTAACCGGCCGAGCCGCTAAAGTAGCTAAAGTAGTGATAAATCCCGTTAGCAAAACGGGTCCTATAGAAATTCCATCTATTCCCAATCTCCAGGAAAAATCAAAAAAATGGATCCATTTATAATTTTCTATTAATTGGATTAATGGATCGTCCAATTGGAAATGATAACCAAATGTATAGATTATTAGAAGGAGTTCTATTATACATATACAAAGAGTATACCATCTAATTACCTTATTTCCTCTATGAGGAAGAAAGAAAACTAAGGAACCCGCAAAGATTGGAAAAAATACAACTATCGTTAACCAAGGCAAATAATTCGTGGTAAAAATAAAATAAACTTGGACCAGAAAAACCCGTGCTCAAATATATATATTATTTTTTTTTGTTATTTTGTTTTGAGCGCGGGTTTTGTCGGTAAAGGTAAAAAAAAAATCAAATGGATTCGAGTAGGTTTTTTGAAATGTATCAATAAGCTAGACCCATACTTCGAGTTGTTTCATGCCATAAATAAACTCGAACACTCAAGAAATCCGTTGGACAAGCGGATTCACATCTCTTACAACCCACACAGTCCTCTGTTCTTGGAGCAGAAGCAATTTGCTTAGCTTTACACCCGTCCCAAGGGATCATTTCTAATACATCTGTGGGGCAGGCTCGGACACATTGAGTGCACCCTATACACGTATCATAAATCTTTACTGAATGTGACATTGGATCTATAATTTTTTAATCAGAAATTTTCGATCTCGTAAACTTGTAAATGAATCATATATTTAGACACCAGATGAATCAATGATTTATCAGAATTTTTTTAATCAATTGACTTCTGAATCAACTCATGTGAAAGAGCCAAGATACTTTGATTTCTTACATTTTCGCAAACCTGATCATAGATTAGGTATAATACATGCTAATTCGAATTTAGCAATATTCTAATTTATATGATTAATACTACTTATTCAACAAATTAGATTGATTGATACGAATTGATTTTCGGTTACGATAAATTGACGAAACAATTGCTGGTCCAATAGCTGCTTCAGCGGCTGCAATAGCTATAACAAAAATGGAGAAAATATTTCCTTTTAATTGGCGACTATCAAAAAAATCAGAAAATGTTACGAAATTTATATTAACCGCATTTAGTATAAGTTCAAGGCACATAAGGGCTCTAACCATATTTCGGCTCGTGATCAATCCATAGATACCGATACAAAATAAGTAAGCACTCAAAACAAGTACATGTTCGAGTATCATTGACCAACTCCTTATCAATTTCAATTGATTTCAATATAATATGAACAAAAATTCGACGGATTCAATTGACTAGAATATAAAAAAGTACGGAATAAAAGAATCTAATAAAAAAATCTATTAGTAATAGATCAAATAAAGTAATAGATCAAATAAAAAAATTTCTATTTTCTCTTTGAATTTTAGAATTTTAGACATAAACAATCTTGATTTTTAATTGAAGGGAAATAAATGTGATAACACATAATTTCATTTTTTTTTTTATTCCTGTTACTTATTTTATAAATTTATTATTGGCGCGCCACGGCAATTGCACCTATCAAAGCAATTAAAAGAATTATCGAAATGAATTCAAATGGGAGAAAAAAATCTGTTGATAAATGAATTCCAATTTGTTGACTATTACTTATCAAATCTTGCTCTACAATCTGGTTTGATCTTGTAGTCCAAATAATCCCGTACCATGACGTATCTGTAATAGTAGTCATTAGTACAAGAAAAATACTTGTACAAACCAACAAAGTAACCGTATCTCCAATGGTCCAAAGAGGAAAATTGGTGGAATATTCTGAACCATTCATGAACATCACAGCAAATAGGATTAAAACATTTATAGCTCCTACGTAAATAAGGAGTTGTGCAGCAGCTACAAAATATGAATTTAATAGAATATAGAATAAGGATATACAAACAAGAACCAGTCCCAATGAAAAGGCAGAATAAATTGGGTTAGTAAGTAATACTACTCCTATACCTCCTAATATAAGACCTAATCCCAGAAAGACTAAAAGAAAATCATGTATTGGTCCAGGTAAATCCATTATATATAAAATAATAGATAAATAAATCGAAATTTTTTTCATGACCTTATTGAAATCAGCCCAGAAAATATTTTTGATGATTCATAAAAAATTCCTAATTGAATTAAATCCTAAGGGTTGTTAATTAATGTGGGTCCAATTATTGGACTAATTTCATTTTTATTTGAAAGAGGAGTTCAAATCCAAAACTATATATTTCTATTTTGAAATAATTCCCGATATATGAATTAATAGATTTTCAATCCAAATTAAGACATGAGTCTTACTAACTAATCAATACTTGGAATTTTTAGTTATTGACCAAACAAAAAACCTTATTATTTATATATCAAAATCGAATCTTAGTAATTCCACAATTTTCTTTAATCTTTAATCAAGGGATTTGCTTATGAGTCGAATTCAAAATTGTGCGAATTGTATAATCGTCAATTACTGACATTGGTAAACGACCCAAGGAAATTTGATTATAATTCAATTCATGACGATCATAAGTAGAAAGTTCATACTCTTCAGTCATTGATAAACAATTTGTTGGACAATACTCAACGCAGTTACCACAAAATATACAGATTCCGAAATCAATACTATAATTAAGTAATCGTTTCTTGCGAATATCAGTTTCCAATTTCCAATCAACGACGGGTAGATCTATAGGACATACACGAACACATACTTCACAAGCAATACATTTATCAAATTCAAAATGGATTCGACCGCGGAAACGCTCCGCGGTAATTAATTTTTCATAAGGATATTGAATAGTTATGGGTAAACGATTTACATGGGATAAGGTAATCGTGAAACCTTGACCAATGTACCTTGCAGCTCGTACTGTTTGTTGACCATAATTCATGAACCCAGTTACTAGAGAGAACATATCGGGAATATATATGAATAATTTTATGTTTGTTTTTTTCTCTTGTTTGATCCAAATTGTGAATATAGGATATCACCTTACAATGAAAAGAGTTGGAACGAAGTTGTTAATAATAGATTTCCAAGAGAAATAGGTAAAAGAAATTTCCATCCAAGATTCAATAGTTGGTCTATTCTTAGCCTAGGTAAAGTCCATCTTGTTGTGATAGAAATGAACAAGAACAAATATGTTTTAGCTAATGTAATGAAAATACCAATTGTCGGTCCAAAAACGACATATGTTTTATTTATTTCAAAAAGCTCAGAAACAAATCTATACGGAATAGAGATATTCCAACCGCCCAAGTAAAGAACTGTTACAAATAATGAAGAAACTAATAGGTTTAGATAGGAAGCAACATAAAATAACCCAAATTTGATACCCGAGTATTCGGTTTGATAACCTGCTACTAATTCTTCTTCTGCTTCTGGTAAATCAAAAGGTAATCTTTCACACTCTGCTAGGGAAGAAATTAGAAAAATGATAAACCCTATAGGTTGACGCCACAAATTCCATCCCCAAAAACCATATTTTGATTGAGCCTCAACTATATCAACGGTACTTGAACTATTAGATAATCATAGTCGATGATACTATTACTGTTTCCATCGCTAGTACAGAACCGTACATGAGATTTTGACCTCATACGGCTCCTTGAAGACCATAAATAAATCTAAGGACCGGGTATTTTATCTTGATATGTTTCTAAGATAGATAAGGTCAAAATCTATCGTACGATCCTGAATTAGATCAATTGAATTCTGTCTGTTATGGTTTGGTTTAACAATAATATAGTTTTTTTTTAATAATTCTAAATAATATATATAATAAAATAATATATAATAATTATAATAATAAAATAATATATAAATTCTAAATAATATATAAATTATAAATAATATATAATAAATAAATAATATATAATAAAAAAATAAAAAATAATATATAATAAAAAATATTCTAAATAATATATAATAAAAAAATAAAAAATAATATAATATATAATAAAAATATAGAAATTCTATCTAGAATAAAGAGTAATAACTAAATTACTAAATGATACTAAATTACTAAATATTCTACTAAATTATATTAAATTACTAAATATTCTACTAAATTATATTAAATTACTAAATATTCTACTAAATTATATTAAATTACTAAATATTCTACTAAATTATATACTAAATTATATTATAAATTATATTAAATTATATCTAAATTATATTAAATTATATAATAAATACTAATAATCTAAATAATAATTCCAATTTAAAGTACTTCTGAATTGATCTCATCCTTTCTTTATCTTTAAAAAAGTTTTACTTTCTTGAATAATTAAAAAAAAAAGTTCTTTGTTGATTAATAATTTTATTTTTCAGTAAAATACTCCTTTGTAAAATATAGAAATAACCAAGCTTTTTTTTTTTCACTTATAGAAAAGAATTTATACATTCCATTCCTTCATGAATTTAGGGTCCTTCAGGAATTATGCCACAAATTCTATCTATACGAATATGGATATAGAAACGAACGAATCAAAGTAAACAAAGATCTTTTTTTATTTTCTAATGTAATTGGATTCTTTTCTATATATATTTTCGTTTCTATTCTTCTTTCTATTTCTGATAAATAAGGGGACTTTCAAAATGAAAATAAAAGGAAAGGATTATTTCGTTTCAAATAGTCATTTATTTAATCCGTGGATAGGAGCATACTCTGGATCGGAATTGTGGGTAGTACTGCCTGATCATTTCTACCAATTTAAAGCCCCAATTAATATTCTTTGTATATTATGTATGCAGAAAAATATCTTTTTGTATAATTAACATAATTGCCATTACTAATCCTTTGCGTATATTGGTGTTTCTAACTATCCACTCGTTTTTGTTCAATCCAATCGTACGTTATGGTAATATATCTATGATAATACATACAAACAATAGCAATAGTGACAAATAAATATAGTTGATCTTTTGAACCCGCTTCAAGTCAGGATGACTAATCAACCAATCTTGGGGTAAATAGTCTCTTTTGTTTATTTCCGCCCAACTCTCTAACTCTTATACATAGAAAATGAGACTCAATATTTTGACTTCAAATTTATATAGAAGCTGTTTTCTTTCACTCATATAACTATCTGATTTAGTTCATCAATCCGAATAATGAATAAAAAACTGAAGATATCAACTCAATTCATTTCGCCCCTTTTTTAGAGAGGAAGGAATAGAGAAAAATTTATGTCTCAACGAATCACACGTAGAGAGATTGACAATACACATAAAGTTAATGGGATTTCATAACTAATCGATTGAGCAGTAGCTCGTAGACCACCTAAAAAGGAATATTTATTATTTGATCCGTATCCCGACATAAGAAGACCAATAGGAGCAATACTTGAAATAGCAATCCATAAAAAAACACCGATATTAAGATCCGCTAAAACAAGGTGATAACCAAAAGGGACTACTAAATAGCTTACTAAAATGGATATGACTGCTATGGATGGTCCGATACTGAATAAACGAGTATCTCCTCTAGATGGAAAGAGATTTTCTTTGAAAAGCAGTTTTGTCCCATCTGCTAGAGCTTGAAGAACTCCCAAAGGACCGGCGTATTCCGGTCCAATACGTTGTTGTATCCCTGCGGATATTTCTCTTTCTAACCATACAATTACCAGTACACCTATTGTGATTCCCAATACAAGAGTCAAAATAGGAATAAGGATCCATATAATTCCATAGCCCTCTTTAAAAAATTCGAATCTAGAAAAAGAATTGATATCTTGTACTTTTGTTGTATCAATTATCATTTCAACGATCAACTTCTCCCATAATGATATCTATGCTACCTAGTATCGTCATAATATCAGCCAATTTCATTCTTTTAACTAACTGAGGAAGAATTTGCAAATTGATAAAACCTGGCGGGCGAATTTTCCATCTCCAAGGAAAAACACTCTGATCCCCTATCAAAAAAATTCCCAATTCTCCCTTTGGGGCTTCGACTCTCACATAGAGTTCTTGTTTTGGCAATTCAAATGTAGGAGATGGTTTTTTACTAATGAATCTATATTCAAAATCATTCCATTCTGGATTCCTTTCTCTATCAAAGTATCGGATTTCTAAATTCTCATATGGACCTCCCGGAATTCCTTCTAGAGCCTGTTGAATAATTTTTATGGATTCGGTCATTTCACCAATTCGGACTAGATAACGAGCTAATGAATCTCCCTCTTTTTGCCACTGTACTTCCCAATCAAATTCGTCGTAACACTCATAATGATCAACCTTACGAAGATCCCATTGGATTCCGGAAGCTCGTAGCATTGGTCCTGATAAACCCCAATTTATTACTTCCTCTCTACCAATAATGCCTACTCCTTCAACTCGTTCTAAAAAAATAGGATTTCGTGTAATAAGTGTTTGATATTCAGTAACTCCCGTTAAAAAATAATCGCAAAAATCCAAACATTTATCTATCCAGCCATGAGGTAGATCAGCCGCTACTCCTCCGATACGAAAATAATTATGCATCATTCTCATACCGGTAGCAGCTTCAAACAGATCATATACTAACTCTCTTTCTCTGAAAATATAGAAGAAAGGAGTCTGTGCCCCAATATCTGCCATAAAAGGACCAAGCCATAACAGATGAGAAGCTATACGACTCAACTCCAACATAATTACTCTGATATAGCTGGCTCTTTTAGGTACTTGAATATTTCCCAAATGCTCCGGTCCGTTTACGGTTATTGCTTCTGTGAACATAGTAGCTAAATAATCCCAACGCGTTACATAAGGCAGATATTGTATAATTGTTCGGTTTTCCGCAATTTTTTCCATCCCTCGGTGTAAATAGCCCAATATTGGTTCACAATCAATAACATCTTCACCATCTAAAGTAACGATGAGTCGAAGAACACCATGCATTGATGGGTGGTGGGGACCCATATTTACTTTCATGAGGTCTTGTCTTGTAGCTGGTATATTCATAGGTTTTTCCTCGATTCATTTTTTCATGAATTGTCGAAAACGTAAATAAGTTTAGTAAAATTCAAGATCTAATAAATTAAATAATTCAAAGTGCCTCTTTATCGTTAAATTCAAATTAACGAGTTTTTGATTTCCGAATATCCAATTGATTAATTAATTCTTTATAACATATTCGATTTTTCTTTGACAAATAAGACAGCATCCGTTGGCGTTTTCCCAAAATTTTCCGTAGGCCCTTCTGTGATGAATAGTCTTTTCTGTGCAATTCCAAATGTGAAGAAAGTTTTCGTATCCTATTGGTGAGTTTTTTTATTTGAAATGCAATAGATCCTCTGTTTTCGTCTTTTTTTTCTTGCGAAATAACCGAGATGAATGATTTTTTTACCATAAAATGAAATTCTCTTTCTCCCCTCACTTGCTCTCTTTTTATTGATAGATATTTTTATTGATCAATAATAATAATGCCACTTATTTTAATTTGATATATACAATTATCTTAATTGCGTTAATAATTCCAATTTTTTTTTATAATATATATATTTTTGAATTGGGATTCGAATCGGTATGCAAAAAGATGGTTTTCTGCACTCACGAAAGATAAAAAAAATGAAAATTAAGAAGATTTTGTTAATCCTTTCGAGATCTAATTGATATGTCATTCAACTAATTGAATAGACTCGACCCTATAGGGTACAGGAAATAGAGTAAAAATGTACCATTAACGAATTTTCAATCGTGGATACATATGTATCCTTATCATACTGAAACGACTGCCGTTATTGGTATCAAACCAATAGCGGTTCATACAAGCTAAATCTTCTAATCTATAATTAGGCCAAAGAAAGAACTTGATTTTAATTAGTTTATTTTTTTCTTTTTTGCTTTTATCAAAAATTTGATTGGTTGTCTTATTTCCATTTAAAAATCTTGTATTTTTAGGTATATCATTTCTATTCCGAGAATTCAAACAAATTAGAATTCTCAATTCTCTACGACGTCTGGGGGATAAAATAGTTTCAGGAACAAACAAATCAGAATTATTTTTTTCTCTATTTCCAGTTATCTTTTGATGTTTTGGGATGAATTCATCAGAATTCTTCTTATCAACATGACTTTTTTCTCGGTACCTTTGATTAATTGTGTGCTTACTCTTATGAACCAACGAAATACTTATGGTTTGATACATAATAAATTGTCCCTCTTTTTTTATAGACAGAGGAACTGATTCGATAAGCAATATTCCTTTTTTGATCAATTCTGTAAAAGTGAAATCTTTCTGAACCATTAGAATATCCAAATTAATTTCTCTCCTTTGAATAGAGGATATAGTAATTTCTTTTGGATTTATCAGTCTAAGCAGTAGACAATATACTTTGATGTTATTGATCATTTTTTTATTTAAAAAATCATCCCATCTTAATTGAAAACGCAAATACCTTTTTAAGAAAAAACCAAACTCTGTTTCTATGTTGTTCCTGTATTGTTTTTTATCTTTTTTCTTTTTTGATCCCACATAATTTTCTTCAACAGCTTTTTCTTGGTTTGAGAAAATTGATTCAAAATCAGCTTGGTCTGCGGATTTGTTTTCTACTTGATTTTGGTTTTCTAATTCAAGATATTTTTTTGCATTTGAAAATATTGAGATCCAAATATCTCTTTTTTTCTTTCCAGGGGTACTTTTACTTTCACTAGTATTTTCATTTCCATTAAAATTTAAAAGAAGTAATTTGATTGGTATGGTCCATGGTTTAATTTTATACACATTATAAAGTATCAAAAATTCTGAGAAAAACCAAAGTTCCAGATTTGATATGGGACAACTTAGTATTTCTTCATTCATTCTCAACCAATCAAAAAGTGTTTTTTTATTGGATAAGTTGATTTCTTGATTTTGATAAATTGGGAGATAAAAAAACACTTTATTATCTATTTTATCAATTATTTGATAATAATTAGTATTAGTCCTACTCTTAGTATATTTATTACTGTTGGTGTCAATATCCATATTGATCCACGCCTCAATATCGACTTTTTTTTTAAGACCAAAATTGAGAATTATCCAATCAAAATATTTTCTATCCGGATTTTTCGTCATCTCTATAATATTATCTTCTACTAGATAATTATTGATAGGGAGATCCACTAGCATATTAAAAAATTTTCGTTTATGCGAATTGGAATTATAAAAAATATCTTGGTTATTATTTACTTGTAATGGAAATCTATAAATAGATGAGTTCTTCTTATCTTCATAATTAAGAAATTTATATGATAAATTATCATATCTATATTGTTTTTTAACATTTTTTTTTTGATTCGGTAATGAGTCTGCTTCAAAATTATTTTGTTTTTTGTAGTTAATTAATCGGTTTTTTTTGTATGAATCACATTTGTTTAAATATTTATTCTGATTTATAGAGTGTTGATTTACTCTATCTCGCCATTTTTGTGGTACTAATCTACTAGACCATCTAATTTGAGATAAATCATATTGATAATGACTCTTTAACCAATTTTTCCATTGATTCATGTCCAAATTGGAGAGGTTCTTATGTTTTAATTCGGAATGAAATATTTCATTTGTTCCAAAAAAATCATTTTTTATTTCATTCTTAAGAAAAAAGGATGTTCCGTTATATTGAAAGACGGATCTTAACTTAGAGAAGTTTAAAACTGGAGTTTGTGATAATTTGTAAAATACATATGCTTGTGACAAGTAAGATAAGTCACAAAAAGTCTGTGAACTCTTATTCTTATTACTAATATTAGAAAATGGTTTTTTTATAGTTGAAATAAAGTGAATTAAATTTTGGTTGGTTTCATCAATTCTTTCTTGGTAAATAGATTGATTATTGGAAATGTATTTATTAATAATCCATTTTTTTTTTGTTGAGTCAAGAAAAAGTTGTGTATTTATCCTAGGAAAATGAATAATGCATAAAAAGATATCTATATATATATTTTCAATGAAAAATTTTATAAAATAATTTGATTTATGAATTAGTTGAATATTTCTTCTTTTTAATATCTGCCAAAGATTTGTTGGCGGTTCAAATCTTTTATCCTCATAACTTATTTTCTTAGAATTAATAGAATTAATATTTCTATCTAGGGGTATAAATCTTTTTTTGTTGTCTTTTGTAATTTTTGCTATTTGATTTAGTATTGTGTTTGTTCTATCAGTCAGATCTTGTATTTTTTTTTTTGTCAATGAAGAATTTATCCAATTTGTAGATTGAATTTGAATGGTTGATTCATGAGTTATTTCATTACTGCTTTTCAAATCTTTTTCTTTTTGAATTTCAATTTCGCTCAATTCATATATTTCTTTCAATCCAAATAACGGAATTGGGTTTAGGTTTGAGAGTTCTTTTATTATTTTTTTTAGAAATAGAATGTTTTGAATAAACCATTTTTTTGTTTTTTTTGAGGCATTTAAAAAAACTCTTGTTTTTTCTTTTAAAATTTTTATACCTATAAAAGATTTC